CCCGAAGTGGCAAAGCCTTGGGTAAAAATAGCGCTTGGCGCGGTTATTGCGCTTAAATAATTTTTATGGTTCCCTATTTTAGGAACCATATGAATAATGGAGAAACTCCATGAAAGGAACATTAATGATTCATATAAATCACTTAACGGGAAATGTCTCGAATAAATCCAACGAGTAACTAATAATCCCGTTATACAGAAAAAAGTGGCTATCATGCCTTTTTCTGACGGATCACATAGTCCTACGATTTCATGGACTAATAAAGTCACCAAATAAATCGTAATGACAATTGAAATAATCGAAAAAGAGATGTGAGTGAATATATGTTCTAAAGTCGCAAATATCATAAAAAAAAATCATTAAAAAAAAGAGGGGTCCCTCAATTACGGAATGTAAATTCCGAATTAAATTCATTATAGGATCTAATGTGTCCTTTTTAGAGGATGCCGCCACTCGGACTCGAACCGAGATGCTCTAGCACTGCTTCCTAAGAGCAGCGTGTCTACCGATTTCACCATGGCGGCTTGATCGAAATAATAATAGCCCATATGACGTTCAATCGTCGAGATTGAAAGATTCAATGCAATATATTTTAGGAAACGTTAGAATCGATGAATAAAGACTCGTTCAAATGAATATTTGAACTTCAATAATCCCCCGGTATGGTGTCATTTTTAACAACAGGCTTTCACGTAGTATAAGTTCTTCTGGAACAGTTGGAACTAGATGGTTATGTCCTCAGTTGAGGTCTAGAACTAAGAATTGTCCCTTTTTTTATATCATTTTTTGATGATTCATTCCTCATTTATCTGATTTCCTGGATCGGAAATGAAAAAAGATTCATTTTTCACTGAACAAAAGAAAATAAATAGGATTTTTTATGTATCACAATTGGATAACTACATCCAAGGGATTTCTATAAATATTTAGATAGTTTGGTATCAAAACTGTATTAATGGTTGGGATCCTCATTGTATACATAATTCGTGTGAGGATTTACCGAACCAATTAGGTATTGAGCTGCACATAAAACAAAAGAGTTTCAATCTCTATTGGAATTCTACGCTATGTACTTTACTTATAAATAAAGTATATTCTATATAAAATAGATTGATCGATCCTACGGTACAAACATAGGATCTATTTTGGATTAAGGAAGATTGACTTAATTCTTCGTACATAAATATCGACCTAAAGGGGATCCGGGGAGTTTTTATTGATTGGGTCGAAACAAGAAGGAATCTATGTAGTGATTCGGAGAGTTACAAAGCAAAGTCTTAAAATATATATTTCAATCAATTAGTTTCAAGGATCCATTCATTTTTACTACTGTCGTTCATACTTGTTTCAGATCTTCCAAAAATCTTAATGATATATAACTATTGGAGATACATAATCGAATAAACTTCTTCCTAAAAAAAATCTTTTTTTTTTGGGGGGGGGGGGGGAATAACAACCCCCATCTCGCGAATTATCAAAATCTACTATAATGAAAAGTGAAACCTTGTATTTTGTGTTTAACTATTTCTTTTTTGTTGTTTGAAAAACAACAAAAAAGAAATAGTATCGTTCTTAGAACCCAATAGACAGAATAATTCTTATTCTACATACCACAACAGCCGGTTCAGTTCTATCTCATATAGATGAGTTCAAAACATTAGTTAATGTGAATTATTCATCTTATAAATCATCCAATTCATCGAGTCATGTCGATTCAGATTATTCCAAGGCTTTATTACTTGTTTGTCGCACAAAAAAACTTTTTGAATGCCCGGTAGAAATAGATTTAGCTAAAGATAAAGCTTTTACCGCCGCCCAATATCCCTTTTTCTTCCAAATATTTCTACGAATACGCTTTTTTGAGATAGAAGTACGTTTCTTTGGAACCGCCATTTTAAAATAAAGAAGTTACTTTTATAGTTGGATGTGAAAGACATGTATTGTTCAAAATGGATCGTTCTTGCTATTCATTATCTATATTTATTCCATAGCGGATACTTCCTTCATAACATACAAAAATATAGATACGTGCGCATCACATAGAGTACACTAGGGATAAAAAAAGAAATAGAAAAAAGAAAAACGATGTGATTTTCAAAGGAATTTTTTTTTGTTCCACATCTCTATTACATACAATGCCCGAAGAAAGAAGAATTCGTACTAATTTGTACCTTCATATCTTCATTCCGATCTATGTCTATGAGGTCCGCTACCATAGAAATCGAACCGGTTGTTGTTGATAAGAATCAAAAAGGGTTCCAATTCATATCTCAATCTCAGTCTATTTATATCTCGTCGTCTTACATTAAATAAATCGAAAAGCTTAAGAATCCTTACCTAATTTAAGAAAATAATAATGTAAAATTTTTCTATTAATTGATCAAGCTGAGTACTCATAATTTAAATGAAAATGAGATTGGTAGTTAATATGTTAAACGATACATTACTTGATAAAGGTAATTTTAGTAATCTCTTATTTCAGTTCTATGCGAAGTGACGAGTATCATAATATTTCCTATAAACATAAGTTTGTTTTATTGGAATAGAAGCCAATCAATCAGTTCTACAATGAATTAATTAATGACTCCGAATAAACTAACTAAAATAACTAGTATTTTATTGGGTCGAGTTATTGGCGGATTCTATGATCCATATCCCAATAGAGTACTTTTACTTTTTTTGGTGTCATTCCTTTTCCTTACTATTTACTATATGGATATCAATCGCCGTAATAGTGGAATGATTGAAAATCTCATATTCTTTCTTTATCTTAATAAATATCTTAGTTAATAACTAAATGGTCAGTTTTAACCAGTGACTTGGTCATTTGAACAATTGTAACTTCTTGATTTAAATTTCTTTTTATTCAATACGATATTTGGGAAAGAATCGTAATAATTAAGAATTCAAAATCCTATTTGAGTTCTTTTCTATCTTGATTTTTATTTATTTATTTGACTTCCGAAAGAGAGAAGAGCTGGTGAATCGGAAACAATTAATAAGAATCAAAAACGTTTTATTTTCTTATGGAACATACATATCAATATGCATGGATCATACCTTTCGTTCCACTTCCAGTTACTATGTCAATAGGATGGGGACTTCTGCTTGTTCCGACTGCAACAAAAAATCTTCGTCGTATGTGGGCTTTTCCTAGTGTTTCATTGCTAAGTATAGTTATGGTTTTTTCGGCCGATCTGTCTATTCAGCAAATCAATGGCAGTTCTATCTATCAATTTCTATGTTCTTGGACCATCAATAATGATTTTTCTTTCGAGTTCGGCCACTTGATCGACCCACTTACTTCTATTATGTCAATACTAATCACTACTGTTGGAATCATGGTTCTTATTTATAGTGACAATTATATGTCTCATGATCAAGGATATTTGAGATTTTTTGCTTATATGAGTTTTTCCAATACTTCTATGTTGGGATTAGTTACTAGTTCCAATTTGATACAAATTCATATTTTTTGGGAACTGGTGGGAATGTGTTCGTATCTATTAATAGGTTTTTGGTTCACACGACCAATTGCAGCCAATGCTTGTCAAAAAGCGTTTGTAACTAATCGTGTAGGGGATTTTGGTTTATTATTAGGAATCTTAGGTTTTTATTGGATAACAGGTAGTTTGGAATTTCGGGATTTGTTCGAAATCTTCAATAACTTGATCCATAATAATGGGGTCAATTCTTTATTTGCTACTCTGTGTGCCTCCCTATTATTCCTTGGTGCAGTTGCTAAATCCGCACAATTTCCCCTTCATGTATGGTTACCTGATGCCATGGAGGGGCCCACTCCTATTTCGGCTCTTATACATGCTGCTACTATGGTAGCAGCGGGAATTTTTCTTGTCGCTCGGCTTCTTCCCCTTTTCACAGTCATACCTTACATAATGAATCTCATTTCTTTGCTAGGTATAATAACGGTACTATTAGGAGCTACTTTAGCTCTTGCTCAAAAAGACATTAAGAGAAGTTTAGCCTATTCTACAATGTCTCAATTGGGTTATATTATGTTAGCTCCAGGGATAGGTTCTTATCGAGCTGCTTTATTCCATTTAATCACTCATGCCTATTCGAAAGCATTATTGTTTTTAGGATCCGGATCGATTATTCATTCAATGGAACCCATTGTTGGATATTCTCCAGATAAAAGTCAGAACATGGTTCTTATGGGTGGTTTAACCAAATATGTGCCAATTACAAAAACTACTTTTTTATTAGGTACACTTTCTCTTTGTGGTATTCCACCTCTTGCTTGTTTTTGGTCCAAAGATGAAATTCTTAATGATAGTTGGTTGTATTCACCGATTTTCGCGATAATAGCCTGTTCCACAGCAGGATTAACTGCATTTTATATGTTTCGGATGTATTTACTTACTTTTGAGGGGCATTTACACGTTCGGTTTCAAAATTACAGTGGCACTAAAAATAGCTCGTTCTCTTCAATATCTATATGGGGAAAAGAAGGACCGAAACCAGTTAACAAAAATGTACTTTTCTCAGTAATGAATAATAATAAAAAGGTTTCCCTTTTTTCGAAGAAGATATATCAAATTGATGGGAATATACGAAATCTGATGCGATCCTTTAGTACTCATTTTGACAATAAAGACACTTCCATGTATCCCTGTGAATCGGACAATACTATGCTATTTCCTCTACTTGTATTGGTCCTATTTACTTTGTTTGTTGGGTCCATAGGAATTCCTTTCGATCAAGTAGGAATGGATTTGGATATATTATCGAAATGGTTAACCCCATCCATAAACCTTTTACATCAAAATTCGAACTATTCCGTGGATTGGTATGAATTTGTGACAAATGCAATTTATTCAGTCAGTATAGCCTATTTCGGAATATTCATAGCGTCTCTTTTATATGGGTCTGTTTATTCATCTTTTCAGAATTTAGAATTAATTAATTCATTTGTTAAAATAGGTCCTAAGAGACTTTTCTTGGACCGAATAATAAATGTAATATACAATTGGTCGTAT